CAAGAGGGGTCCGAGGAGTCACTAAATTCCCAGGAGGTGCGTGGGATCTCTACACGAGTCAGGAGACGGCGTTGTCTCACCTCGAAGCTAGACGACAGGCGCTGCGGGAAAGCAAGCAAAGAGGGCTTGCTCTTCGAAAGGAATTCAACCGCCTCCAAGTATTCTCTATAGTGAAAGTACCCCTCTATCTATACATATTTAGAAAATAGATACAGAATCGATGAGGGTTGGTTCGTTGATTGTATTGTAGGATTCGAGATTTCTATACTCTCGAGTAGGGGTAGGTTGTCATTGTCATCATATATCAATAACTCGACCCAATCAAAAGAAGACCTTGGTATTAGTTTATTCGGGAGAATTCACTAATTCTGATCGATAAGCTGCCTCGGCTTTCAGGAAACTCTACGATATCTATCACTTCACTGACTGTCACTGCGCTTCGAATTGAAAGATGAGAATTTGGAGATAGCATGAAACCTTTATAGAGGATTGACTTTGAATTATTTTTAGGCTATATTGGTGATAGCGCAATCGTGCCACATTTTACTTTTCATATAAAAAGTAGCGTATGGGTTTAGGAGTTTTAAATAATAAAAAAGTTATGCGTTCGATATCTATGATTGACTGTGACTTAAAAAAAAAATTGACTTTTAAGTATTTTTCGTGTATATTATTAATAGCGCTTTCTTGCGCTAGGATCTCCCATTTTTATTTTCATCGAAAAGGTCGCGGGTGTGCTAATTAAAAAAAGAAACACAACACAAGGCCCGGGTTTGCTATCTATACTGAAAAAAGATGGAATTTCACTAAATATATTTAGTATTTAGAACCTATAGTAAAGCGATACCGCGACTCTATTGCCCCAAAAGAGAGTTCTTTCTTTGTGATTGACTCGGGAGAAGGATAAGGATCGATTGGATCTCTATACTTCTCCCGAGAGGGTCTATTCAAATGACTATTCATATTCATCTTGTATTTTTATTACAATAAATAAAAAGAGAGGCATTCTATGAAAAAACGGTGGTTCAATTCGAGGTTGTTTAATGGGGGGGTTAGATCACAGGTGTGGGCTAAGTAAATCAATCGATAATAGTTGGGACTATAGTGACGGCGCCAGTTCGAATATTGGAGATTCCTCGGATTTGGCTATTGAGAAACTTCGGAGTCCTGAACTGAGTTCCATTTCAAACGGTAGTGAAAATTACAGTGACGTTGGAAGTTACGGTCTAACTAATAGTGGTATCCAAAGTTCCACTAGCACAAATGGAAGTGCTTACAGAGAGAATTTTATCGATCCTAGCGATCCCTTTCGTAAATACAGGCAGGGATTTGTGGGTTCAATGCGAAAATGAAAAGTGTTTGGGATTAAATTATAAGAAATTTTGGATCGAAAGACTGAATATTTGTGACCATTGTGGAGAACATTTGAAACTGAGTAGTTCAAAAAGAATCGAACTTTCGATTGATCCGGGCATTTGGGATCCTATGGATGAAGACATGGCTTTAGACCCCATTATCTTTGCATTTATTTCAGATTTCGAGGAACAGTTAGAGGGGCTGCTCAAGCAGTTAGAGAAGGAGTTGTAGAAGGAGTTGTAGGAGCAGGAGCGAGACGAGGAGTTGGAGGAGTTGTTCAAACTGTTCGAGTAGGAGCCTTCTTATGATTATGAAGACTAGCTCCATTCTTCTCAAATAGAAACAGGGTTAGCTGAGGCTGTTGAAAGGGGCATAGGTGAAATAGATGGTATTCCCGTAGCATTTCATTTGGGGTTATGGATTTTCGGTTTCTAGGGGGCAGTATGGGATCCGTAGTAGGCGATAAAATCACCCGTTTGATCGAGTATGCTACGAATGCATTTCTGCCTGTTATTATAGTGTGTGCTTCCGGAGGAGCGCGCATGCAAGAAGGAAGTTTGAGCTTGATTCAAATGGCTAAAATATCTTCCGTTTTATATCAATATCATTATAAATTAAAAGAAAATGCATTCTATGTATCAATCCTGACATCTACTACAACCGGTGGAGTGACCTCTTGTTTTGGTATGTTGGGAGATATCATTATTGCCGAACCCCATGCTTACATTGCATTTGCGGGTAAAAGGGTAATTGAAGAAACATTGAAGATAGAAGTACCCGAAGGTGTTCAAGTGGCTGAGTATTTATTCGAAAAGGGTTTATTGGACCTCATCGTAGAACGTAAGGATTAAAAGGGTGTTTTGAGTGAGTTATTTTCGTTTCACGATAACCTTACCCTTGAATCAAAATTCAATTAACTAGGGCATTCAATTCAGTGATTTTTTTTTTGCGAACAAGTTTTTAGTTAATTTTTTATTTATGTTACTTTATGTTATGGGAATCGAACTCAAAATAAGAATAAGAAGAATGGAGTTTTCCTTGAGGGTTTTTGTAGAAGCGAAAGAATCCGAAGTTTAGGATAATTCCTTTTTCCTCTAGAGCCTTTTTATAATTTTTTTTAGATTCATTATTAGTAATCAGGAAGTCTCTATCGACGGGATAAGGGAGTGAATTCTTCTTTCCGCTCTGTACTTGAATTCGATTTGGAATAGAAGATAAACAAAAGAAATAAACTATATATATTTCAGGTAGAAAGGTGAATCGGTACACTTTTTGCATTCTCCATTCCTTGCACTTATTATATACTTATAATAGATATACTTATCATAAGATATCTTTCTAACAGGTAAAAATATGAAATCGAGGTATTCATTCTATGACAACTTTCAACTTACCCTCTATTTTTGTGCCTTTAGTGGGCCTAGTATTTCCGGCAATTGCAATGGCTTCTTTATCTCTTCATGTTCAAAAGAACAAGATTGTCTAGATCCGATGGAAGCAAATCCCATCGATTTCTTTCAAGACCTGGACTTTATCATAATATAGATTCGTGGAATATGGTACAAGATACGGCTTCCTCCGAACACATACATAAGAGCTCTTCTCTTTCTTATGTATGTGTAACCGTGATATATGGATAAATGCATTCATTTCATTTTTCATTATAGCTAGTTTCAATTGAAAATCGATCTGCAGATGTCTGAAACCAAAACGCAAGGTATCTATATGTATGTAGATATCCATAGTGGGATCCTATGAAGCGGATGCTTTTTTTAGATCTTATCTAATCAATTAGATGAATGACTCCTAAAGGTTCACATAATAATCGTGCTAGTTGATGAGAGTTACTTTGGGAACAAAAAAAGGAAAGTAAAAATTCATTTTGGTTATTCTCTCAATTCCAATAAAAAGAAACTGGATCTAGTATGAACTGGCGATCAGAACGTATATGGATAGAACTTATAGCAGGGTCTCGAAAAACAAGTAATTTCTGCTGGGCCTGTATCCTTCTTTTAGGTTCATTAGGATTCTTATTGGTTGGAACTTCTAGTTATCTTGGTCGAAATCTTATATCCTTATTTCTATCTCAGCAAATCTTTTTTTTTCCACAAGGGCTCGTGATGTCTTTCTATGGGATCGCGGGTCTTTTCTTTAGCACCTATTTGTGGTGCACAATTTCGTGGAATGTAGGTAGTGGTTATGATCGATTCGATAGAAAAGAAGGAATAGTGTGTATTTTTCGTTGGGGATTTCCTGGAAAAAATCGTCGTATCCTCCTTCGATTCCTTATGAGAGATGTCCAGTCGATTCGAATCGAGGTTAAAGAGGGTCTTTTTCCTCGTCGTGTCCTTTATATGGAAATTAGAGGACAGGGCGCTGTTCCTTTGACTCATAGTGATGAGAATTTGACTCCAAGAGAAATGGAGCAAAAAGCTGCTGAATTGGCCTATTTCTTGCGCGTACCGATTGAAGTATTTTGAAATGAACTGAACGCGTCATTGGGAAAGGCACTCAGAAATCCTCTTTTTTCTATTTTATTTATTTTCACTGAAGCTTGTTCAGAACGCTCATTCGATCAAAAGGAGATGTATATTCTATGGAACAACCAGAAAACAAAGTTGTTTTTGTCCACCAAAACGATTTTTTATCTGTCTGGAAATAAACGCAATTCTTTCATACTAATTAACAAGCAACAAATCGCATCTAATACTAAGAAGTCTAGATTCATCACATGTATCAGAACATTTCAGAATACATAATTCATCTTTTTGGTTCCGATATTTTGGATTGAGAGATTCCATACTGAACTGATGGATCATATATTTTCAATGACCTCTCTTTTCTTTTGTCACTTGGTGTTTCTTTTCCCTTCTTTTGTTTTGCTCCTTGATTCTCAAATGATTGGATCTCTTATAACTAGAATCATCCCATTTTTCTCTGGTTTTGCCACTCGTTTTTGATTTCATCATCACATCCATATTTTTCATAAATTTCCCTCAACTATTCCTGGCTAAGCATAGCCAGCGAAACTTTTCAAAATAATGGATCTAAGCTAAGGGTTTTCTTTCGTCTCGAAGTCCGAATAGTATTCATGACTTGAGGTGGTTCTTTCGGGCATTCATCGAAAGGCTGCAATTGCTTTGAATTTGACCAATTGAGATATCTGGAAACAAGATTTTTTTATTTCTTCATTCCACTTCGAGGCGGAACCTTATCCTATTTCTATATTCAAGGACAAACATCAAAAAAAGGGGGGGTCAATTCCTAAGTTAGGTATAGGTTCGATACTTTGTTATATAACTGATATTTCATAGAAATATCAGATTGGATAGATTCGACAAATGAGGTGATTTCATTAGCAATTCACAGATTTAAAATGCCACAAAAGAAAGCATTCACTAACCTCCCATATCTTGCATCTATAGTCTTTTTGCCCTGGTGGATCGATCTCTTAGTTCAAAAAAGTCTGGAATCTTGGGTTACAAATTGGTGGAATACTAGACACTCCGAAACTTTCTTGAATAATATTCAAGAAAAGAATGTTCTAGAAAAATTCATAGAATTAGAGGAACTATTCCTTTTGGACGAAATGATAAAGGAGTACCCGGAGACACATATACAAAAGCTTCGTATAGGAATCCACAAAGAAACGATACAATTGGTCAAAATGCACAATGAGGATCATATCCATCGCATTTTGCACTTCGCAACAAATATAATATGTTTCGCTATTCTAAGCGGCTATTCCATTCTGGGTAATAAAGAACTTGTCATTCTGAATTCTTGGGTTCAGGAATTCCTATATAACTTAAGCGACACAATCAAAGCCTTTTCTATTATTTTATTAACCGATTTATGTATCGGATTCCACTCGCCCCATGGGTGGGAACTCATGATTGGCTCTGTCTACAAAGATTTTGGATTTGATCATAACGATCAAATTCTATCGGTTCTTGTTTCCACTTTTCCAGTCATTCTAGATACAATTTTGAAATATTGGATCTTCCATTATTTAAATAGCGTATCTCCGTCACTTGTAGTGATTTATCATTCAATGAATGACTAAAGAACAATACACGGATATTAACTTAATCATAATGTTTGTTACTTCCTACAGAAACAAACCATTCAAAATCTTACTAACTTTTTTCGATTTCTACCCATCCAGGGGAATCCTCCTGTATTCCAGTAAAATGATTCCAGTACAATAACAATAGCAGAATCAGAGATAGGGAACTAGACTAGCAACCTACCCAATCTATTGTAGAAATTTTCGTGCTCAATGATTGGACCATGCAAAATAGAAATACCTTTTCTTGGATAAAGGAACAGATGACTCGATCCATTTCTGTATCTATCATGATATATGTAATAACTCAGCCATCTACTTCATATGCATATCCCATTTTTGCGCAGCAGGGCTATGAAAATCCACGAGAAGCGACTGGGCGTATTGTATGCGCCAATTGCCATTTAGCTAATAAGCCCGTAGATATTGAGGTTCCACAAGCGGTACTTCCTGATACTGTATTTGAAGCAGTTGTTAGAATCCCTTATGATATGCAACTGAAACAAGTTCTTGCTAATGGGAAAAAGGGGGCTTTGAATGTGGGGGCTGTTCTTATTCTACCTGAGGGATTCGAATTAGCTCCGCTCGATCGTATTTCTCCCGAGATGAAAGAAAAGATGGGCAATCTGTCTTTTCAGAGTTATCGCCCCACTAAAAAAAATATTCTTGTGATAGGTCCTGTTCCTGGTCAGAAATATAGTGAAATCACCTTTCCTATCCTTTCCCCCGACCCCACGACTAAAAAAGACGTTCACTTCTTAAAATATCCTATATATGTAGGCGGGAACAGGGGAAGAGGTCAGATTTATCCCGATGGGAGCAAGAGTAACAATACAGTCTATAATGCTACAGCTGCAGGTATAGTAAGCAAAATCATACGTAAAGAAAAGGGGGGATATGAAATAACCATAGTGGATGCATCGGATGGACACCAAGAGGTTGATATTATACCTCCAGGACTAGAACTTCTTGTTTCAGAAGCTGAATCTGTCAAGCTTGATCAACCATTAACAAGTAATCCGAATGTGGGTGGGTTTGGTCAGGGAGACGCAGAAATAGTACTTCAAGACCCATTCCGTGTCCAAGGCCTTTTGTTCTTCTTGGCATCTGTTATTCTGGCACAAATCTTTTTGGTTCTTAAAAAGAAACAGTTTGAGAAGGTTCAATTGTCCCAAATGAATTTTTAAAGGCACAACATAAAGATAAAGTTCGTAAACGGAGCCAAATTCTTGTTGATCGATGCAATTATTGTCTGGTAAAAAAGAAAAAAGAGAAGCCTTTTTCTTTTTTTTATACTATACTATTTTTCTTAGAGATGCCGGGAAGTACTTGTATTCCCCTGATAGAAATAAATAAGAAACGAGTATGTCTATTGTGAATAAGACTATTTGCCTTGAACCTGACTCCCCCTTTTCAATCCAAATAGGGGGTGGTACTATCTCACTATTGTAAAATTGTAAATCCCATTAAATACCTCAAAGGTTTTCTCGTCTGCTGGAAAAAAGGAAAAGAAATAATAGACATAAGTAGGAGTAAGTCTAAAGCAAGGGATAAATAAAAGGAACAATGGATTCTAGTAGGGATTACTTGTCTTTCTAAGCTTCGCCACAAGAAAAGGAAAAAGGAATTTGCAACCTTTTTGGCGAAAGACTAAGGATTCTTGATCCCCTTCGTCAAAGACTGCTATTTTTAGATTTTTTCTAGGTTTATTGGAACCACTTTGGTTAGATTTATAAGAAGTAGTGGGCAAGCAAAATCAAAACGGGGGGGGTAAAGTAACTCCGTTAGTAAATAGAACTTCTTCAAGGAACTTATCAAAGAGCCAAAAAGGGAAACTTTGATGAGATAATAAACGAAATAGAAATAGAGTAAGATTCTATTAGTCTAGAAACGATTTGCATAATCTCTCCTCTACAGGACTGGAGATTCTGTTATCCAGAAAAGAAAATCGATGGATTTCTTCTTTCTTCGAACTTCGGAAGAATTGATACTATGGAGTAAGAGATATTCGCAATCAATGGGGTTAATTCTTCAAAAAGAAATCATCATAAAAAAAAATGGAATGGAGTGGTTTG